AATAGACCCGAAACATATAAAATGCGGTTAATCCTGCTGTGGAACAAGCTATTATTGCGAAAATCGGTGAATACAACCAACTATCATTAATAATCTCATCTTTGGACCAAAAACAAGCAAGAGGTGGAATACCACAAAGAGAAAGTGTACCCACTAAAAAAGCGGTTTTTGTAATTGGGACATGCTTTTTTAAACCTCCCATAAGAACCATATTCTGACTCTTATCTGGAGAATATCCAACAATAGATTCCATTGAATGAATAATAGATCCGGATCCTAAAAACAACAATGCTTTTGAATAAGCATGAGTAATCAAATGAAATAAAGCGGCTCGATAAGAACCCATACCTAGAGCTAACATCATATAACCTAGTTGAGACATTGTGGAATAAGCTAAACTTCTTTTAATATCTTTTTGAGCCAGAGCTAAAGTAGCTCCTAATAATACTGTTATTATACCTATCAAAGATATGAAATTCATTATGTAAGGTATGATTATAAAAAGAGGAAGAAGGCGAGCTACAAGAAAAATTCCTGCTGCTACCATAGTAGCAGCATGGATAAGAGCCGAAATAGGAGTAGGGCCTTCCATGGCATCAGGTAACCATACATGAAGGGGGAATTGTGCGGATTTAGCAACTGCACCAGCAAATAAAAGAAAGCAACACAAAGTAACAAATAGAAAATTAACTTCATTATTATAAACCAAGTTATTGAATATTTCGAACAAATCTCGAAATTCAAAACTACCCGTTATCCAATAAATACCTAAAATTCCTAATAATAAACCAAAATCCCCTACACGATTAGTTACAAACGCTTTTTGACAAGCAGTTGCCGCAATAGGTCGCGTGAACCAAAAACCTATTAATAGGTAAGAACACATTCCAACTAATTCCCAAAAAATATAAATTTGTATCAAATTAGAACTAGTAACTAATCCCAACATTGAAGTATTGAAAAAACTCAGATAAGCAAAAAATCTCAAATATCCTTGATCATGAGACATATAATTATCACTATAAAAAAGAACCAAAATTCCAACGGTAGTAATTAATATTAACATAATAGAAGTAAGCGGATCGATTAAGTAACCGAATTCTAAAGAAAAATCATTATTAATGGTCCAAGACCATACATATTGATAGATAGAACTTCTATTTATTTGCTGAATAGATAGATAGACTGAAAGAAGCATAACTATGCTTAACAGTAAAATACTAGGAAAAGCCCACATACGGCGAAGATTTTTTGTTGCCGTTGGAAAAAGTAGAAGTCCCACTCCTATTAACATAGGAACTGGTAGTGGAATGAAAGGTATAATCCATGAATATTGATATGTATATTCCATAATAAAAAACCTTTTTTTCTTGTTTTATTCTTAATTTTAATTAATTATTTCTGATTCAACTGCTCTTATCACCCTTTTCTTTTAGGTTCACTAAAAAATCAAGATATGGAAAACTTAAATAAAATTTTCTATTCTTAACTTAATTATTCTAAATCTTTTTTTTTTAATACTTCAAATATTCAAATCAAGAAGTTAGAATTGGTCAAATGATATGAATATAACCAAGTTACAATTACAAATTTTTTTATTAATATATTAAACTATATTAAGTAAGATTTTTAGTAAGATACAAAAAATTTCAATTAATATTACGTATTACGATAATTTATAATTTATATCTATATCTATAGAGGAAAGAAAAAGAATTAGACCAAAATAAGACTACTTAATACATTACTTGATTTTGATATGACTAATATAAATAGTAATAAATATTAATAGTAATAATAGGATGGCCCATAACTTGACTCTAAAGAACTTTTTTTCGTTCCTTTATTAAAAAATTAATTGGGTAATTCGGCGATTGTCTTTTATTGGACTGGAAGACATCTTTCGTTGTCGGAAGGAATATGATATTCGACGTTTTTATTTTCATAACATAAAAAATAAATAGACTTAAAAGAAAAAGGAGAATTACAATTACTAAAATAACTTTTCTAAAATCATGTATCCTTTTTGATTAACTACTCGTTTCATTCAAATTATGTGTACTCGCTCTTTTGAGCTTGATCAATTTAATAGCAAAAAAAAAATGAAAGTAATTTTGAATTAGGGGGGGGGGGGTAAGGATTGGGTTTTGAGAAACCTTTCAATCTATTTACCTGCTTTATTACCGGTATAAATAAAATAGAGCAAAACAAAAATGGACAGGGATATAAAAAAAAAAACAAAAATTCTAAAGTTTTGTTTTTCAATTTTTTTTTATTCTATACAAATTCTATACAATATCTGTAAAAAAAAGAAAAATTTGAATTGTTTGAACAATAGATGTCTTTCACATCCAACTATAGAAATGAATAACTTTTAAAATTTTTCATGGCAGTTCCAAAAAAACGCACTTCTATATCAAAAAAACGTATTCGTAAAAATATTTGGAAAAAAAAGGCATATTGGGCAGCGTTGAAAGCTTTTTCATTAGCAAAGTCTCTT